AATTGTATTAGTGTCTATAATTGATTTCTTCTGTGTAATACTAATCGCTAAGGCCTCATTGGTAAGTGCTACAAGATCTCGTGCATTGGAACCCATGGTTATGGACCCGAATTCATTAGTATTAGTATGGAACATTTTCTTTTCCAAGTGAAATCCCTTAGTATATGAAAGATTGAAAAAGTGCTTTCGTTGTTGTGGAATAAGAAGCCTTCGTATCTTAATGCATGTATTTAATTTATTCGGAACTATTAGAGCGGGATCCACTTTTGGGGGAATATGAGTCGAAGCAATAACAAGAATATTTCTAGTGAAACATCTTTCACAATCCCTGGATAGAGAGTTCACTAATAGACCGAGGGATAAGTAATTCGACTCATTCCCATCCAGATCATGAATGTTTGGAATCCATATTATGCAAGGAGACATTGCTTTTGCTAACTCGAATTGAAGGGTGATAGAAAATCGGTCTATTTCCGGCATCATATCCATAGTTAGCACATTCATCAGAGTTAGCAGCTCCGTATCGAGGTCAAGATCGATATCGTCACTAGCATCAATCTCGTCACTATCATCAATATCGATATCATCAATAAGAAAACCTTTAGGCTTGTTATCCAAGAACTTGTTCAGAAATACCAAAGGAACATAGGAGTTTGTCACTAGGTATTTGACCAAATAGGAGCGTCCAGTTCCTATAGAACCTATCGCTAAAATACCCCTAGAGGGGGATAGGGCTAAGCGGAGCGAAAAGGGTTTTTCATGAGACGGGAAATGCAAACTATTAGCCCCACACGAGGTTTGTGAATAAGTGATTGTCTGATAATGAGCAAGGAATATCCGTCTTTCTGCTAAACAGGATGTATTGAACTCATAATTCATTAGACACTTTTTATGAATGTCAACTAAATATCGTAAGTAAATTGCTCCCGGGTGTTCAATCATTTGATAACCAGAGTCGTTCTTTGATAAATGATCACTAGATAAATAATCACTATGAGTCAGACTCAATAGAATTTGATCAATCCCTTTTTCTGTCGTTAAGGTGGCGAACTGAACCAAAAATTCTCTTTCTTCATCATCAATCGAATCACTGTTCGCAACCCAGGATTCCATTTTATCATCAATCCAATCACTGTTCACGTTTTTTCTTTTTCTTATCAATGAATAGATCTCTTTACTTGTATGACTTAGATGTCTCGTATTTCTCGAAAAAGTGATTCGATTGGTGGGATTTGGTATGATACTTATGAGATCGATGAGATTGATATTCAAATATTTCTTCTTAGAACGGATTGATTTGACCCCATAAGCGGGATCCCCACCCAATAGCATGTTGCCGCCAGAAACAGAACCCCGGATTTCTTCTAGAGAATCTCCTAATTGTTCCAGAGCAACTAGAAAGAGATTCTTTAACCAGAAAGAATTCAGTTCAGATGTAGGATACCTATCCAGAAGTTTTCGCAACTCAATCATGTATGGTGGAATCATCAAAGATTTTACCTTTTCGAACTCTGTCTGTAACTCACTAGAGGCTCGGGAAACAAAGAGAAGATGTGTACGAACGAGATATCCAACAACAAGAAGAAGGAAAAGGCTTGAATAGAGGAACTCATGAACATTTGGCAATCTCAGATGTGTCGATATCAATGGTGACTCATTATTTCTATGAATCATTTCTTCGAACATAAGAAAATTATGTAAACACTTTCTCGAAATTTCGCTTATCAGATTCCATTGTGGAAGACACCCTTTTTTCTGAAGAATTCGCCATGATATATCTGATCCATACATAATATCATGAAAAATGGATACAAATTTTGGACTGTTACTTAGTATCGACAATAGGTCTGAAAAAGTATCTAAAAATAAAAAATTTAGATATTTGTACCCTGCCGAAGTAAGGAACCATGGCATATATGTTTGGAATAGATTCCATTTTGAGAGAGTTGAAAAAGCACTATCTCGTTGAAAGGTTCTATACATCTGCCCTTTCTCAACGCATTTCTTTAGACAAAGACTCCGCTTTTTCCTCTTTTCGGGTGGTAAATCTTTCTCAGAACATGGAGTGTGAATCAAACTCATGTTTGAATTGAAATTGAGATACTGATGCAAGTTCTTCCCTTCTGAATCAGATAGATTCAGATCTGAAAGAGGTTGACAATAAGTTCTTTCAAAATGGACTATTTCTCCCTCTGTTAGAGGTGTTCCAGAAATGTCTGCGATCGAATAAAAAGCTCTACGAACGAATGGATCAGATCGAATTGGAAAATGGAAATATTTGTACAAGTTATACGTTTCGTCACCACTTTGTGAAGAATCCTTAGGTATGAATATGTTAGATACCTGTGACTCGCTTGGTGAAATAGTATCTCTCTCCAAAAAAGCATGTTTTTTTTTACCGCCGCACAAATCAAATATTTGGTTGCGAATGAACAAGATATTGAGGAATTGTCCATACGTAAAATCATAATTATTGATACGAGCCTTTTCCACATAAAAG